AAAAATTATTGAAATAAAAGAAATTTATAAAAAAGTTCCGCGATGGTCATACAGATTAATTACCGAGTTGGAACACGAGTCCGGCGAAACCTTGGGAACTGGGGCAGGGGATCCTGAAATTCGTTCAAGACCCACCAAACGTGTAGTCATTTTTACTAGCAAAAAGACAAAAAAGAGTCGTGATCAAAAAGAAAATCCCGTGATTTTGACAACTTTTTCAAACACAAATTCGGATTTTCGTCGAGAGATAATCAAAGGAACTATGCGTGCTCAAAGACGTAAAGTAGTTACTTGTAGATTGATGTACCAAGAGCCGATCAGCCCCCTTTTCGCGGGGGAAGTCCTCAACGGATTCCAAAAGATTTTTTTTGAGGTTTTTTACACTATATGTGATATTTTTGAAAATATACAAATAATTTTTATAAATTTGATGTGGCCAAACCCAGAACTCACAACTTCGGAAGAAAAAAAGCCAGAAAAACATGAGAAAGAAACAAAAAAAGATAAAAAAGAAAAAGAGGATATGAAGGATCTGGCACGTGTAGAAATAGCAGAAGCCTGGGATACTATGGAACATGGTCAACCAGTAAGATGCTGCTTATTACTAACCCACTCTTTTCTTAGAAAATATATTATATTTCCGCCATTGATAATAGTTAAAAATATAATCCGTATGATATTATTTCAAATTCCCGAATGGTCCGGGGATTTCAAGGATTGGAAGAAAGAAATGCATGTTAAATGCACCTATGGCGGAGTTCCATTATCCGAAAACGAATTTCCAAAAAACTGGTTAGAAGAGGGTATGCAGATTAAGATAATGTTTCCTTTTCGTTTGAAACCTTGGCACCCATCTAATCTAGGAGTTCCTGATAATGATCCACAGAAAAATAAAGATTCACAAAATGATTTTTGTTTTTTAACAGTTTTTGGACTGACAACTGACCGACCTTTTGGTTCGGGTAGAAAACCAAACCTATCATTATTTTTTGAACCCATTTTTAAAGAACTCAAAATAAAAATTAGAAAATTTAAAAAGAAATGCTTTATAATTTTAAGAGTTTCAAAAGAACAAAAAAAACAGATCCTTAAAAGTACTCACTTTTTAAAATTAAAAGAAATAAAAAAAAAGTATTTCGAAAAAATAAAAAAAATAAAAGTAGATGAATTGAGTCAAACTAAAAACGATTCGATAATCAATAATTTGCCCATTACTGACTCGGCCATTCAAAAGGAATCCCTAGATTTTACGAATTATTCATTGACAGAAAAAAAAATGCAGGATCTAACTGATAAAACAAACACAATCCTAAATCAAATCCAAAAAATAAAAAAAGAAAAAAAAAAAGTATTTCGAAAAAAGCTTTGGCAAAGATTAAAAAGAATAAATATTCGATTAATCCGCAAATCACATTATTTTATAAAATTTTTCATTGAAACGATAGACATAGATATCTTTTTATGTATCATTAATATTCGTAGATATATTAGTAATATTCGTAGAATCAATACACAAACTTTTATTAAATCAACAAAAAAAAACTTTAATAAATACATTAAAAGAAATCAAGAACGAATTGATAAAAAAAATAAAAGTGAAAAGTTAATTGACTTTATTTCGAGTATAAAAGAGTCACTTTATAATACGAATATTAGTAATGAAAATGCAACAACTTTTTGTGGCTTATCCTACTTTCCCCAAGACTATGTATTTTACAAACTCTTACAAACCCAATTGTTTAACTTATCTAGATTAAAACCTGTCTTTGAATATAAAGGAACTTCTCTTTTTATTAAAAATGAAATAAAAGATTATTTTGGTGGAACACAACAACTTTTTAATTCTGAATTAAGACATAAGAATTGTAATAATTCTGGAATGAATCAATGGATAACTTGGTTAAAGAATCATTATCAATATCAATATGATATATCTCAGATTAGCTGGTCTAGACTAGTCCCACAAAAATGGAGAAATAGATTCAATGAACACTATATGGCTCAAAATAAGGATTTATGTGATTCCTCTAAAAAAACGAAATTAATTCGCTATGAAAAACTAAAAAATTTTGAAACGGGTTCATTACTGAATGAAAGGAAGAGTTTTCAAAAACAATATAGATATGATCTGTTAGCATATAAATTTATTAATTCTGAAAATAAGAAGTACTCTTCAATTTATGGATCACCATTAAACGTAAAAAAAAACCAAAAAGTTTTTTCAAATTTCCACAATAATTATATAGTAAAAGATTCTATTAAAGATATGGAAAAAAATATCGATAGAAAATATTTTTATTGTCGAATTATCAATTTTTCTCGTAGCAAGACAGGCAATCGAGACAATCAAGAAATTTTTTTTGATTGGATGGGAATGAATGAAGAAATACTAAATGGTCCCATATCAAATTCTGAGCATTGGTTCTTCCCAGAATTATTAATACTTTATAATTTTTATAAAAATAAACCGTGGGTTATACCAATAAAGTTACTTCTTTTAGATTCTAATATAAAAGAAAATACTAAGAATGAAAAAAAATTTCTTGAATTAAAAAAACGAAATAAAAGGCCAACGGCGGACCAAGCAAATCTTGAATCCGCTCTTTCAAACCAAGAAAGAGATATTGAAGAAGATTCTACAGGTACATATGTTGAAGAAGATTCTATGGGTACATATGTTGAAGAGTATTCTACTGTTACAGATGTTCAAAAAGATTCTACAGGTGTTGATTCAGACATAAACCAAAACTATAAAAACTCGGAAATTGATTTCGCCCAAGACAAATTTTTGGTTTATCAATTTCGATGGGGGAATGATTTTGTAGATAAAAAAATAATTGAAAACATAAAAATATATTGTCTCCTGCTTAGAGTGAGAAATCCAAGAGAACTTGCTCTATTCTATATCAGGAGGAGACAATTGAATATGGATTTTCTGGTTAAAAACCGCACAATTTCAGAATTGATTAAAAGAGGAATTTTTATTCTTGAACCACTCCGTCTATCTATGCAAAATGATGGGCAATTTATTGTGTATCAAACCATTAGTATTTCATTGGTTCATAAAAGTAAACACCAAATAAATAAAAAATATCGACAAAAAAAATATATTGATAAGAATTTTGATGAAAGCATTACAAAAAATAAAAAAATGACTCGAAATAGCGATAAAAATTATTATGATTTACTTGTTCCTGAAAATATTTTATCACCTAGACTTCGGAGAGAGTTTAGAATTATAATTTGTTTAAATTCTAGGAAGAGAGATGATAAGCATAATAATTCAGCGTTTGGGAATCGGAAGAAAGTAAACAGCCCAATTTTGGATAAAAACACAAGATATAAAAAAAAACTTATGAAATTAAAGTTATTTCTTTGGCCCAATTATCGATTAGAAGATTTAGCTTCTATGAATCGGTATTGGTTTAATACCAATAATGGCAGTCGTTTCAGTATGTTAGGAATACATATCTATCTGCCACCGACAACGAATTACAATTACAAGGCCATTTGTTGCTGGGAGTCCCTTTTTAAGTATATTTTGTGGATAAAAAGCGAACTTTTATGATACATGTTCAAATATAATTTTAAATAAAATAAAAATAGGATTTATTCCATTTGATTTAATAAAATCCGAAATTGTTAAAGAAATTAGGATTCTTGTATAGACTAAATTAAAACGAGTGACATTATTATTACTGATCAATAAAGATATCTATCAATAAAAAAAAATATTTTAAAATAAAAAAATAGGGGAGGTTTTAATTTTATGGTAAAAAACTCATTCATTTCGGTTATTTCACAAAAAGAAAAAGAAGAAAACAGAGGATCTGTTGAATTTCAAATATTTCGTTTCACGAATAGGATACGAAGACTTACTTCACATTTAAAATTACACAAAAAAGACTATTTATCTCAGATAGGCCTTCGTAAACTTCTGGGAAAACGTGAACGACTGCTGTCTTATTTGTCAAAGAAAAATAGAATGGGTTATAAAGAATTAATTAATCGCTTGGATATTCGGGAGTCAAAAACTCGTTAATTTTAGGGGGCGTTTTTAATTATTTGATTTATTATATCTTGAATTTTAATGAACTTTTTTTCGTTTTCAGCAATTCATGAAAGAATGAATCAAGGAAAAAACTATGAATATACCAGTTACAAGAAAAGACCTCATGATAGTCAATATGGGCCCTCAACATCCATCAATGCATGGTGTTCTTCGACTTATCATTACTCTAGATGGTGAAGATGTTATTGACTGTGAACCAATATTGGGCTATTTACACCGAGGGATGGAAAAAATTGCAGAAAACCGAACAACTATCCAATATTTGCCTTATGTAACACGTTGGGATTATTTAGCTACTATGTTCACAGAAGCAATAACTGTAAATGGACCGGAAAAGTTGGGAAATATTCAAGTACCTAAGAGAGCCAGTTATATCCGAATAATTATGTTGGAGTTGAGCCGTATAGCTTCTCATTTGTTATGGCTGGGTCCTTTTATGGCGGATATTGGTGCCCAGACTCCCTTTTTCTATATTTTCAGAGAAAGGGAATTAGTATATGATCTATTCGAAGCTGCCACTGGTATGAGAATGATGCATAATTATTTTCGGATCGGAGGAGTAGCAGCCGACCTACCTCATGGCTGGATAGATAAATGTTTGGATTTCTGCGATTATTTTTTAACAAGGGTTGCTGAATATCAACAGCTTATTACACGAAATCCTATTTTTGTAGAACGAGTCGAGGGGGTAGGGGTTATTGGTAGCGAGGAAGTAATAAATTGGGGTTTATCGGGACCAATGTTGCGAGCGTCCGGAATCCAATGGGATCTTCGTAAAGTTGATCATTATGAGTGTTACGACGAATTTGATTGGGAAGTACAATGGCAAAAAGAAGGAGATTCATTGGCTCGTTATTTAGTCCGAATTGGCGAAATGATAGAATCCATAAAAATTATTCAACAGGCTCTGGAAGGAATTCCGGGGGGACCCTATGAAAATTTAGAAATCCGATACTTTGATCGAGAAAGGAATCCAGAATGGAATGATTTTGAATATCGCTTTATTAGTAAAAAACCTTCTCCGACATTTGAATTGCCGAAACAAGAGCTTTATGTGAGAGTCGAAGCCCCAAAGGGAGAGTTGGGGATTTTTCTGATAGGGGATCGGAGTGGTTGTCCTTGGAGATGGAAAATTCGCCCTCCAGGTTTTATCAATTTGCAAATTCTTCCGCAGTTAGTTAAAAGAATGAAATTGGCTGATATTATGACAATACTCGGTAGTATAGATATCATTATGGGAGAAGTTGATCGTTGAAATGATAATTGATACACTAGATACACTAGAAGTACAAGATATCGATTCTTTTTCTAGATTGGAAGTTTTAAAAGAGGTTTATGGAATTATATGGTTACTTATTCCTATTTTGACTCTTGTATTGGGAATCACAATAGGCGTGTTGGTAATTGTATGGTTAGAAAGAGAAATATCCGCAGGAATACAACAACGTATTGGACCTGAATATGCGGGCCCTTTGGGAGTTCTTCAAGCTCTAGCAGATGGGACAAAACTTCTTTTCAAAGAAAATATTTTTCCATCTAGAGGGGATACTCGTTTATTCAGTATCGGTCCATCTATAGCAGTTATATCGATTTTAGTAAGCTATTTAGTAGTTCCTCTTGGTTATCATCTTGTTTTAGCGGATCTCAATATCGGTATTTTTTTATGGATTGCCATTTCAAGTATTGCTCCCATTGGACTTCTTATGTCAGGATACGGGTCAAATAATAAATATTCCTTTTTAGGCGGTCTACGAGCTGCTGCTCAATCCATTAGTTATGAAATACCATTAACTTTATGTGTGTTATCAATATCTCTACGTGCGATTCGTTGATACATATACATAAAATTTTATCTATTCCTTCCTTTTTAGGAAGAAAGGGATGAGATGAATTGATTATATATCTTAATTTTTTTTTTTTATTAATTATTTGGATTGAAGAGTTAAATCAAATAGTTATATGAGTGAAAGAAAACAGCCTATATCTTATATATACTATATAAATTCGCAGTAAAAATATTGAGTCTCATTTTCCATGTATAAGAGTTAATTAAAGAGTTAAACGGAAATAAATATAAAGATAAAAGACCGTTTCCCCAAAAATAGGTTGAGTGGTCAGCCGTACTTGAAGCGGGCTCAAAAGATCAACCGTATTGCGTTTTCACTAGCGTTTGTATGTATTAACATACACGTATTATCATAACGGGGGGTTGAACAAAAACGAGTGGATGGTTAGAAACACCAAGATATGGAATGGGTTAGTAATGGAAATGGATATTATTTAAATTATTCAAAAGTAAATTTTTAGATAATATCCAAATAAAGAAGACTTATTGGGGCTTAAAGTTGGTAGAAATGATTAGGCAGTACTCCCCAAAGCACGATTCCAATCCAGAATATGCTCCTATCCACCGATTAAATATGTAACTATTGGAAACGAAAAAATCCTTTACTTTAGTTTGTAAGACCCCTTTCTCTTAGAAATAGAAAGAAGAATAGGAACGAAAAAAAGGGGGCGGGAATAAACTCAACTACAAAAAAAATATATTTTTTATTTCCATAACTCATATATTACATATTACATAATTTGTATCATAATTCATGAATTAATATGAAAATTAATATGAAATTGTTTTTCGTAAGTGAAAGCGGCGGGTTTTTTATTATTGTTACAAGAAGTATTTTATTGACAAATAAAGTTATTACTCAACAAAGAAGAATTCAAATTATTAAAGAAAGGGTGAGATCAATTCAGAAGTACGTTGTTGTTTTTTTTTCTTATTATTTTATTTTTTAATAATTAAAATAATAATTGTATAAAAATAATATAATAATTGTATAAAAATAATAATTATAACATACAGAATTAAATTGGTCTAATTTTGAGCCGTTCAATAAAATTGGACCTTATCCGTTCTACAAACATATCAAGATAAAATAAGACTTACTCGGTCCTTAAATTTATTTCAGGCCTTCAAGGAGCCGTATGAGGTGAAAATCTCATGTACGGTTCTGTAATAGCGATGATAACAGTGATGGTATCATCGACTATAATTATCTAATAGTTCAAGTACAATTGATATAGTTGAAGCGCAATCAAAATATGGTTTTGGGGGGTGGAATTTGTGGCGTCAGCCTATAGGGTTTATAATTTTTATCATTTCTTCCCTAGCAGAATGTGAGAGATTACCTTTTGATTTACCAGAAGCAGAAGAAGAATTAGTAGCAGGTTATCAAACCGAATACTCGGGTATCAAATTTGGTTTATTTTATGTTGCTTCCTATCTAAACCTCTTAGTTTCTTCATTATTTGTAACAGTTCTTTACTTGGGAGGTTGGAATATCCCTATTCCGGATATATATGTTTCTAAGATTTTTGAAATAAATAAAACGAGTGTAATCTTTGGAGCAACAATTAGTATCTTTATTACATTAGCTAAAACCTATTTGTTATTGTTCATTACTATAACAACAAGATGGACTTTGCCGAGGCTAAGAATGGACCAACTATTAAATCTTGGCTGGAAATTTCTTTTACCTATTTCTCTCGGTAATCTATTATTAACAACCTCGTCTCAACTTTTTTCGCTGTAAAGGAATATTTTATATTCCTAATTTGTTTCAAACAAGAGAAATAAACAAATAAAAAACCATTCATATATATTCACGATATGTTTTCTATGGTAACTGGATTCATGAATTATGGTCAACAAACAGTACGCGCTGCAAGGTACATTGGTCAAAGTTTCATGATTACTTTATCACACGCAAATCGTTTACCCGTAACTATTCAATATCCTTATGAAAAATTAATAACCGCGGAACGTTTCCGTGGTCGAATTCATTTTGAATTCGATAAATGTATTGCTTGTGAAGTATGTGTTCGTGTATGTCCTATAGATCTACCCGTTGTTGATTGGAACTTGGAAACAGATATTCGGAAGAAACGGTTACTTAATTATAGTATTGATTTCGGAATCTGTATATTTTGTGGTAATTGTGTTGAGTATTGCCCAACAAATTGTTTATCAATGACTGAAGAATATGAACTTTCGACTTATGATCGTCACGAATTAAATTATAATCAAATTTCTTTGGGTCGTTTACCAATGTCAGTAATTGAGGATTATACAATTCGAACAATTTTCAATTCGCCTCAAATTAAAAAAAGTAAATCTCTTGATTAAATAATACTTTCCAATTACTTTAATGGTACCAAAGCTACATTTTGATCTAATTTTAAATTAAGGTTTCCTTAATTTAATTTTATTTGGTCAATAACAAAAAATTTCAACTATTGGATTGGTTAGTAAGAATCGGGTCGAAGTTTGGATTGAAAAGATATTAATTAAAATAGCTGTATATATTGGGGTTTGAAAATATAGAATTTAAAATTATAACTACTTTTTTCGATAAATAATCAAATGAGCCCAAAAATTGTACCTACATTTATTCACATCCCTTAGAATTTAATAGAATTTAATTAGGAATTTCGCAAAAATTATAAAAAAAAAATTTATGGTCGGGTCTCAATAAGGTCATGAAAAAAATTTTTATTTATTTATCTTTTATTTTACATATAATGGATTTGCCTGGACCAATACATGATTTTCTTTTAGTATTTCTGGGGTCTGGTCTTATACTAGGGGGTATAGGTGTGGTATTATTTACCAACCCCATTTATTCAGCCTTTTCGTTGGGGCTGGTTCTTATTTGTATATCTTTATTCTATATTCTATTAAACTCATATTTTGTAGCTGCTGCACAACTTCTTATTTACGTGGGAGCTATAAATGTTTTAATAGTATTTGCTGTGATGTTCATGAATGGTTCAGAATATTACAAAGAGTTTAATCTTTGGGCCATTGGAGATGGGGCTACTTTGTCCATTTGTACAAGTATTTTTGTTTTACTAATGATTACTATTACAGATACGTCATGGTACGGGATTATTTGGACTACAAGATCAAATCAGATTATAGAGCAAGATTTGATAAGTAATAGTCAACAAATTGGAATTCATTTATCAACAGATTTTTTTCTGCCATTTGAATTCATTTCAATAATTCTTTTAATTGGTTTGATAGGTGCAATTGCCGTGGCACGCCAGTAATAAATCTATAAAATTCGCAACATTAACACAAATTAAACTCTCTTCTGTGTTATTATAGTTTTTCTCTTCCATTTTAACATTTTTTATGTCTAAAATCGAAAATATAAATTATTTTATTCAATCTATTACTAATACAATATATTCCTTTGTTCCGCACTTTATATTCTAATCAATTGAATCTCTTGCATTGTTGTTGAGTTCATATTGAAACGAATAAAAATTGATACGGAGTTAGTCAATGATGCTCGAATATGTACTTGTTTTGAGTGCCTACTTATTTTCTCTCGGTATTTATGGATTGATCACGAGCCGAAATATGGTTAGAGCTCTTATGTGTCTTGAACTTATACTGAATGCCGTTAATATAAATTTCGTAACATTTTCTGATTTTTTTGATAGTCGCCAATTAAAAGGAAATATTTTCTCAATTTTTGTTATAGCTATTGCAGCCGCTGAAGCAGCTATTGGACCGGCTATTATTTCGTCAATTTATCGTAACAGAAAATCAATTCGTATCAATCAATCGAATTTGTTGAATAAGTAGTATTAATCATATAAATTGGAATATTAAAAAATTTCAATTAAACCACTATACCTTAAACATATGACCATACATGTTTTCGAAAATGTAAGAAATCAAAGTATCTTGGCTATATCGCATGAGTCGATGCAGAAGTAGATTTCTTCAAAATTTCTGGTAAATTATTGATTCATCTGGTGTCTAAATATATGATTCATTTACAAAGTTACTAGATCGAAAATTTATGACGTTAAAAAATTTATAGATACAATGTCACATTCAGTAAAGATTTATGATACGTGTATAGGGTGTACTCAATGTGTGCGAGCCTGCCCAACCGATGTATTAGAAATGATACCTTGGGACGGATGTAAGGCTAAGCAAATCGCTTCCGCTCCAAGAACCGAAGATTGTGTTGGTTGTAAGAGATGTGAATCCGCCTGTCCAACAGATTTCTTGAGCGTTCGTGTTTATTTATGGAATGAAACCACTCGAAGTATGGGTCTAGCTTATTAATACTTTCCAGAAAACCCTACTCGAATACATTTGATTTTTTACCCTTACCGACAAAAACCCGCGCTCAAAATATATATTTCGAGCACGGGTTTTTCTGGTCCAAGTTTATTTTGTTTTTACCATGAATAATTTTCCTTGGTTAACGCTAATTGTAGTTTTTCCAATATCCGCGGGTTCCTTAATTTTATTTCTTCCGCATAGAGGAAATAAGGTAATTAGGTGGTATACTATATTTATATGCATAACGGAACTCCTTCTAACAACTTATGCATTCAGTTATCATTTCCAATTGGATGATCCATTAATGCAATTAACAGAGAATTATAACTGGATCCATTTTTTTTATTTTTACTGGCGATTGGGAATAGATGGGATTTCTATAGGACCGGTTTTACTGACAGGATTTATCACAACTTTAGCTACTTTAGCGGCTTGGCCCGTCACTCGAGATTCCCGACTATTCCATTTCCTAATGTTAGCAATGTATAGCGGTCAAATAGGCCCATTTTCTTCTCAAGACCTTTTACTTTTTTTTATCATGTGGGAGTTGGAATTAATTCCAGTTTATCTACTTCTATCCATGTGGGGGGGGAGGAAACGTTTGTATTCAGCTACAAAATTTATTTTATACACTGCCGGAGGTTCTGTTTTTTTATTAATGGGAGTTCTAGGTATTGGGTTATATGGTTCCAATGAACCAACATTAAATTTTGAAACATTGGCTAATCAATCGTATCCTGTAGCGCTGGAAATAATCTTCTATATTGGATTTCTTATTGCTTTTGCTGTCAAATCACCGATCATACCCTTACACACATGGTTACCAGACACCCATGGAGAAGCCCACTATAGTACTTGTATGCTTTTAGCCGGAATTTTATTAAAAATGGGAGCGTATGGATTGGTTCGAATCAATATGGAATTATTACCCCACGCCCATTCTATAGTTTCTCCTTGGCTGATGATAATAGGCACAATTCAAATAATTTATGCAGCTTCAACATCTCTCGGTCAGCGTAATTTAAAAAAACGAATAGCTTATTCCTCTGTATCGCATATGGGTTTCATAATTATAGGAATTGGTTCTCTAAGTGATACAGGACTTAACGGGTCCATTTTACAAATAATTTCTCACGGATTTATTGGCGCTGCGCTTTTTTTCTTGGCCGGAACGAGTTATGATAGAATACGACTTGTTTATCTCGACGAAATGGGTGGAATGGCTATTGCAATTCCAAAAATATTCACGACTTTCAGCATCTTTTCAATGGCTTCGCTTGCATTACCGGGCATGAGTGGTTTTGTTGCCGAATTGATAGTTTTTTTTGGAATCCTTACTAGCCAAAAATATCTTTTAATGACAAAAATATTCATTACTTTTATAATGGCAATCGGCATGATATTAACTCCTATTTATTCATTATCTATGTTACGCCAGATGTTCTACGGATACAAGCTTTTTAATAATGCCCCAAACTCTTATTTTTTTGATTCTGGTCCGCGAGAGTTATTTGTTTCGACTTCTATACTTTTGCCTGTAATAGGTATTGGTATTTATCCCGATTTCGTTTTCGCATTATCAGTTGACAAGGTAGAAGCTATTCTATCGAATTTTTTTTTAGACAGGTTTAGTCAATAAAGCAAACTCTAATAATCATGTGATTTTTAAAACCATTTGTTATCCAATAAAAAATAAGTATTTATTTTTCTGCTTGAAAGTTAAATAAAAAATTTGGAATTGTATTATAACTATATAACTAGATATGGTTGACATTTTCGAGAACCATTTGAATTAAGTAATGTAAATAGAATGATTCAAATGGTTCTTGATGGTTTACATGAGGTTTTCATAGATCTACACGTATCCTATCCTATAGTTAAGTAAGTACTCAATTAGATGGTAATGTAAACGAACCATAACTATGCAATCCTATTCCTAATAGATTAACGCCAAAATAGCATATCCAAATGATAAGAAAACCGATTGAGGCCACAATCGCAGAATTTACACTTTCAAAATTTTTATTTGTTCGAATATGTAAATAAATCGCAAATATGGTCCAAGTAATAAATGCCCAAGTTTCTTTTGGATCCCAATTCCAATAAGCTCCCCATGCTTCATTAGCCCATACTGCCCCCGAAAGAATACCGATGGTTAAAAAAATAAAACCTAAACTAATAATACGATAACTCCAATTATCCAATTGTTGAATTAATTGATACCGGTAATAATTCTGAGAAGAAATCACATAAGTGTTTTGTACGACATTGTTTATTTCATTCGCGTATTGAATCTCAGCAAAGTAAAATGACTCATTTAATAAATTATTGTTTTTACTAAAAATCTTTATTAATTTTCGAAATGTAATGACTAGAAGGGCTAGGGATAATAATGATCCACACAAAAGAGCTGCATAGCCCAATACCATCATACTTACGTGCATCATTAACCAATGGGATTGTAGCGCGGGTACTAATATTGAAGAGTGGTGCATTTCTGTTAAAAGACCCGAAGTCGCAAAACTTTGGGTAAAAATAACACTTGGCGCAGTTATTGCGTTTAAATGGTTTTTTTTTTTTTTTAAATACGGAATCATATGAATAATGAAAAAACTCCACGAAAGAAAAATTAATGATTCATACAAATCGCTTAATGGTAAATGTCCTAAAAAAAACCAACGGGTAACTAATAATCCTGTTATGCAAAAAAAAGTAGCTATCATTCCCTTTTCGGATGAATCATATAGTCCTACGATTTCATCAACTAATAAAGTTATTAAATGAATTATAATTACAATTGAAATGATCGAAAAGGATATATGAGTTAATATACGCTCTAAAGTTGAAAATATCATAAAAATTATTAAAAAGAAAAATAAGGGTTCCTTTAATTATTAATTATAGGAATTATAGATTATAGTATAGGAATTAAAACAGGAATTAAATTCATTACTCTTTTATAAAATGCCATGCCGCTACTCGGATTCGAACCGAGATGCTCTAGCACTGCTTCCTAAGAGCAGCGTGTCTACCGATTTCACCATAGCGGCTTATTCGAAATAATAATAACCTATTTTAATTCAATCGTCGAGATTGAGGAAGTTAATTCAATCTTTTTTTTAGGCAACATTAAAATTCATCAATAAAATTTTGTTTCAAAATTAAGGATTTAAACGTTTACATTAATAATATTTATTATTCTTAATTATCATTTTTTTTATTTATTTATTTAAAATTTTCGGGTATCCTCGGTATACTTTTTTTTTTTTTTACTTAACTAACAACGGGGTTTTTCATTTAATAGTTTATTACCTTAAGTATTCACTATGTCAAATATAATATATTGAAGTAGATAAAATACAAAATATTTTGTATTTTATTTATATTTTCGTCGTATTACATTCTTACATGTAATAAAATACATCGAAAGGTTTAATAACCCAATGCCCGTCCTGCTTACTAAAAAAATTTTAATAATTTTTCTATATGTGTTAATTAAAAATTAAATTGGAAAAGTTCGAAGAAAAAAGAGTACACTTAATTTTAATTTTTAAATTTGAATGAACCTAGTAGTTAATTTATTAAAGTATACAAAATAACGAATTTTGTAAAAGCCTTTTATGGGCCCCTTTATTTTTATTTTCCATAAATTTTCCGGAAAATAAAGCGGGGAATATCATAGTATTTTCTACAAATAGCTTTTTTGAAATGGAAGACAATCAATTTAGTTATAAAAAAAATTCCTTAATGAAATGATTCGGAATAACTGAACTAAACCGCAACAAAGACGTTTTGTTTTATGGGAAATTAGGTTTTATTAGTCAAGTTATGGGCTTTATCATGCATATAAAAGACTATTTTTGTTGTCATTATTTATCCTTTCGAGATATAAATAAATTATTGTAATACGTAATAATTAGACCTAAAATTAAATTTTTAATTTTTTATCTTCATAAAATTTTACTTAAAATTAACAATTCAATATTACTAAAAAAAAAAAAATACATAATACATATTTATTTTTAATTCAAACCTTGTTCATATAATTTGAACAAACCTAACTCCTTCATTTGAAATATTTGAAGTTGTTTCGAAAGATTACGAATAATTAAAGCTAAAAAATTTTATTTAAGTTTTATTTTATATATCTTAATTTTTTTTTTATTAATCGACCTCTTTCAAAAGAAAAGAAATAAGAAATGGTGAATCAGAAACAATTAATTAAGATAATTTAAGATATTTTTTTTTATTTATTTTTTTATGGAATATACATATCAATATTCATGGATCATACCTTTTATTCCACTTCCAGTTCCTATGTTAATAGGAACAGGACTTATAATTTTTCCAACGGTAACCAAAAATCTTCGCCGTATGTGGGCTTTTACTAGTGTTTTCTTATTAAGTATAGTTATGGTTTTTTCAGCCCATTTATTTATTCAGCAAATAAATAATAATTCTGTATATCAATATGTATGGTCTTGGACCATCAATAATGATTTTTCTTTAGAGTTTGGCTCCTTGGTTGATCCACTTACTTCGATTATGTCAATATTAATCACTAGTGTTGGGATTATGGTTCTTATTTATAGTGACAATTATATGTCTCATGATCAGGGATATGTCCGATTTTTTGCTTATATGAGTTTTTCTAATACGTCCATGTTGGGATTAGTTACTAGTTCGAATTTAATACAAATTTATTTTTTTTGGGAATTAGTTGGAATGTGTTCTTATTTATTAATAGGTTTTTGGTTCACACGACCCAGTGCGGCGAATGCTTGTCAAAAAGCTTTTGTAACTAATCGTATCGGGGATTTTGGTTTATTATTAGGAATTTTAGGTTTGTATTGGATAACAGGAAGTTTTGAATTTCGGGATTTGTTTAAAATATTGAATAACTTAATTTACAATAATGAAGTTAATCTTTTATTTGTTACTTTATGTGCTTTACTATTATTTGCCGGCCCAGTTGCTAAATCCGCCCAATTTCCCCTTCATATCTGGCTACCTGATGCCATGGAAGGGCCTACCCCTATTTCGGCTCTTATACATGCTGCTACGATGGTAGCAGCAGGAATTTTTCTTGTAGCTCGCCTTCTTCCTCTTTTCATAGGTATACCTTACATATTAAATATAATCTCTTTGGTAGGTATAATAACATTATTTTTAGGAGCTACTTTAGCTCTTGCTCAAAAAGATATTAAAAGAGGTTTAGCTTATTCTACAATGTCTCAATTGGGTTATATGATGTTAGCTTTAGGTATGGGTTCCTATCAAGCTGCTTTATTTCATTTGATTACTCACGCTTATTCGAAAGCATTGTTGTTCTTAGGATCTGGATCGATTATTCATTCGATGGAAACTATTGTTGGATATTCTCCAGAAAAAAGTCAGAATATTGTTATTATGGGCGGTTTAAGAAAACATGTACCAATTACAAAAACTTCTTTTTTATTAGGTACACTTTCTCTTTGTGGTATTCCACCTCTTGCTTGTTTTTGGTCCAAAGATGAAATTCTTAATGATAGTTGGTTGTATTCACCAATTTTTGCAATAATTGCTTGTTCTACGGCAGGATTAACTGCCTTTTATATGTTTCGTATATATTTACTTACTTTTGAAGGACATTTAAACATTTATTTTCAAAATTACAGTGGCAAAAAAAACAGCTCGTTCTATTCTATGTCTCTATGGGGTAAAGATAAAGAAGGACAAAAAGTTATGAATATGAAAACAAACTTTCCTTTATTTGATTTATTAATGATGAAAAACAATGAAAGAGTTTCTTTTTTAAACACATACCAAATTGATAGTAATGAAAATGGAAGAAACATGGTACAGCCTTTTACTTTTCTTAGTATTACTCATTTGAGTAATACTAAGAAAACTTTCTCATATCCTCATGAGTCGGACAATACTCTCTTATTTCCGATACTTGTATTAGTTTTATTTACGTTATTTGTTGGCGCTGTAGGAATTCCTTTCTTCAATCAGGAAGGCGTGGATTTAGGTATATTATCTAAATTGTTAACTCCGTCCATAAATCTTTTACATCAAAACCGAACCCATTCTGTGGATTGGTATGAATTTTTTACAAATGCGGTTTTTTCAATCAGTATAGCTTGTTTCGGAATAATTCTAGCATTTTTTTTCTATAAGCCTATTTATTGCTCTTTACAAAATTTTAATTTTTTTGTTAAAAGAATTTCTATATTATTTTATGCTCCAAAACTTGCATTTTATTTGGAGAGTAAAATAATAAATATTCTATTTAATTGGTCATATCATCGTGGTTACATAGATCTTTTTTATGATATTTCCTTAAAAAATGGTATAAGAAGATTAGCTCAACTAAGTCGTTTTTTTGATAGAAGAGTAATTGATGCAATTACGAACGGACTAGGTATTGCGAGTTTTTTCCTAGCCGAAGGTATCAAATATGCTGGCAGTGCCGGCAATGGTCGAATTTCATTTTACCTTGGAGTTTACGTATTTTATTTTTTCCTTTTTTTTCTGATTACCTTTTGGTTATGCTCAATCCAATCATAACCAAAAGGTAATCAGAAAAAAAAGGAAAAAATAAAATACGTAAACCGTAAACTAAGTATGGTAAATCTGATCAGTTATAACTATTTACAACAATAAAACAAAAATTTTTGGAATAAAATAAATATCTCTTTATTTTTTATATTCGAGGATTCGATTTTCCTCTCAAAACGACATTTATTTTACAAGTTATATTCCAGAATTTGAAAAAGTATAAGAATGTAATAGAGTAAGTGTCTTTAGAGTAAGTGTCTCTAGAGTAAGTGTCTCTATCAAGCATATTTTGATGCCACGCAGCGTGCTCGATATATGAATTTTTAGCGTTTTTTTTTTTATTGTTTTATTGTTGGGAATAATTCTAACTGCATTGGATAAAAATTTTAAAATTTTGATTCTATGTTCTGAATCAATTCTTACTTGTTCGTGTTCCGGAGCTAAAAGCATTTTTTTAAAATTTAAACTTGATGCTGACTTTACAGTAAATTCATTGATTAAGTTAAACAAATAATAAATTTCGTTTGATAATGATTTTGTATGAAATGGGTTTAGTTTATGTTCAAATTCGAAGCGGTTAATAATAAGAAGGAGACCATGAATCTTATTTATCCAAAACTTTTCTATATAATTTTTTATATAAATTTCATTTTCATTTATAGTTGAGAGTGAAAACAATTTTTTGATTCGTCCGCGATAGGCTCCATTTAAGAAAGGATCATAGACTTTGGGTAAAT